TTAGCTTCGCCTAAGGCCGTATATGCACGGTCCCATATAATCGACTTAGGAAAAACAATCTCTAGTACACTATATACGATTTAGAATAATAACAAAAAAGATTTCGCTATTGATTGAAGCAGAGAGTTTTAAAAATAAGGAAAGAGATCGAAAAGATCTTTTGCCAAAAATGCCCCTCTTGGTCCACTTCTCTCTATATCTCCTTTCAATGAATATTTTTGGTTGACCTATCTCAATAGGAAAGGTGAGGAGTCATAATTTGACGAAGAATTCGTGTGGTATATGTTTCTCGCGTGGGAGGGGGGATGTTCTATAGAATGATTTCCTTTTCCGTTGATTTTATTCAATGATTGACCAAAAATTTTTGAATAAATACTAAATTTAATGAACTTTGATCAATTACTTTTTATGCAATGATTCTGTATAATCAATTTGTCTGTTTAGATTGTATCCATGCAGGATAATGATAAAGAAAGGTGGAGGGAAAGAATAATTTACAAAAACGGGAGAAAAAAGGGCTGGTTCGGAGAGGGGAGTCTAGCGAATTGAATGACGCTAAGAAAACTCTTGTGACTGTTTCGACGAATGATTATCAAATCGGATGGGCTCTAAAATGGATGAAGAGTTGGTTTACATTATGAAAGAAATACGTGTATATGTTATATTAGCTAGTTCGATATGAATTAAAGATCTACCTAATTTGACCTCCAAATGTGAATTTGTGCGTAGATTATCCTAGAAGTCCTTTTGTCTGATCTCTTACTATGAGTTGAATGAATATCAATAAAAAATGGAATAATTCAAAGAATAGGTCGAAACAAAGAAGGGTAAGAACGAAAGTTATCTGGATTTACAAAGAATCTCTCGATTCAAGTAAAAAAGAGCTATCTTAAGTTGTTTTGATGATTCAATAATCTTTTTACTTGAATTCACAGTTCGTAGTTATGTTGACTAGATGAATCCTAGCGATGGAAGAAGTAAATCATAATTCATTGGTTGGGTGTATCATTAACCATTTCTTTTTTTGGGACGAGGAACTTATCATGAATCCACTGATTTCTGCTGCTTCCGTTATTGCTGCTGGATTGGCTGTCGGGCTTGCTTCTATTGGACCTGGAGTTGGTCAAGGTACTGCCGCGGGCCAGGCTGTAGAAGGTATCGCAAGACAGCCCGAGGCGGAGGGGAAAATACGAGGGACTTTGTTGCTTAGTCTAGCTTTTATGGAAGCTTTAACAATTTATGGCCTGGTTGTCGCCTTAGCACTTTTATTTGCGAATCCTTTTGTTTAATCTTAGAAATATAAAAAAATTTTTTTCATTTTTGATTGCCCTTTCCTTCTGCTTTGCTTTTTCAAATTCTATCAAGATTTCATTCTTACAATTACTTATTCGTTGAGAAAATAACCCACGGGAAGGGCTGATGTGCCGATTAGGAATTAAAATGCCGACTCGCTTTCAGCCTTCCCCTTCGTAGTCCAAGAAGGCCCTTTTTAGGAAGGGTTGCAACAAAGAGGGTAATTCATAATTTCTTTGAAAATCTATTTTATTTTAGAGTCGCTTTAGAATTAGAAAGAAATGGTAAAATCTGAATGATTATCCTCTTCAGTATCCTTTTGATTAGTCGCGTCATTAAGAATCATTACCCAACCAAGATCCGCCCATATAGAAAAGAAAGGGGGCGAAAGTGATACAAAGTGATACAAAGTGATACAAAGTGATACAAAAGGAATTCTGTTCGATTTTTGAGTCTATCTATAAGAGGAGATCCTATGAAAAATGTAACCGATTTTTTCCTTTCTTTGGGCCACTGGCCATCCGCCGGTAGTTTCGGGTTTAATACCGATATTTTAGCAACAAATCCAATAAATCTAAGTGTAGTGATTGGGGTATTGATCTTTTTTGGAAAGGGGGTGTGTGCGAGTTGTTTATTTCAAGAATAGGCTGGATCCAACCAGCTGTACTTTTTTCGTTATAACTAGGAACAAAGGTGCATGAACTTGCGAATTACTTCGAAATACATGAAATAAATTAAGAAATCATATGTAAGAACCATAGCCTTTCGTAATTCATTGGTAAATAGACTTTGATTCTCTATCAACTAATAATGTGGGATCATTAACATGGTTAAAGCGAAATCGTTTGAAGTCCAGACGCAGCAGGTACTCTTTCTACCACTATGTTAATAGATATGTTAATATAGAGATGGCTTCAAAAAAATCATTTTTTTGCTATAGAACACTCATATCGAGAAACTGATTTTGAAACTACTTATTGGATTTTATTCCCTTTTTTGACAATGCTGAATGGACAACCTATGTATTATTGTGTCTTAAAGTAAGAAACATTTTTTGGATTCAAAAAAAGAAAAAAACTAAACAACTTTGCTGACAATGACATAGTTTTTGTTTGGTCAGAAGAGTCCTCCGAATCTTTCTGTCTTGGATTAGTGATTCCTTTCGATATTTTTTGTTTTTTGAATAGGACGAGAGAGTAGAGGATAG